AATCAATCAATAGTTTGGAGTTGTAATTATTCACCAAGCAAGAGCCTCATTCTTTTACATCAAAATGGGGTCTTATTAATTGGGAGTTGCTCTTGAATTAAGTCTTTTTTATTTCAGGCAAATTCAAAATTGTTCGAGTCGTGTAATCGTTAATTATTGACATTGGTAAACGCCCTAAAGCAATTTGATTATAATTCAATTCGTGACGATCATATGTAGAAAGTTCATATTCTTCAGTCATTGATAAACAATTTGTTGGACAATACTCAATGCAATTACCACAAAATATACAGATTCCGAAATCAATACTGTAATTAAGCAATCGTTTCTTTCTAATATCCGTTTCCAATTTCCAATCTACAACAGGTAGATCTATAGGACATACACGAACACATACTTCACAAGCAATGCATTTATCAAATTCAAAGTGGATTCGGCCGCGGAAACGCTCCGATGTAATCAATTTTTCGTAGGGATATTGAATAGTTACAGGTAAACGACTTGCATGTGATAAGGTAATCATGAAACCTTGACCGATGTACCTTGCAGCTCGTACTGTTTGTTGACCATAATTCATGAACTCAGTTACCATAGAGAACATATCGTGAATATCTATAAAAAATTTTATACTTGTTTTGTTTCTTTCTCTTGTTCTTGTTTAAGACAAGTCGTGAAGATAGAATATAGAATATTGTATTCTTTTACAGTGAAAGAAGTTGGGAAGAAGTTGTTAATAATAGATTGCCGAGAGATATAGGTAAAAGAAATTTCCACCCAAGATTTAAGAGTTGGTCCATTCTTAGCCTTGGTAAAGTCCATCTTGTTGTGATAGCAATGAATAAGAATAAATAAGTTTTAGCTAATGTAATAAAGATACCAATTATTGTTCCAAAGACTCTACCCCCTTTATTTATTTCAAAAAAATAAGGAACGGCTATGTACGGAAGAGAAAGATTCCAACCCCCCAAGTAAAGAACCGTTACAAATAATGAAGAAACTAGTAAATTCAGATACGAGGCAACGTAAAATAAACCAAATTTTATACCTGAATATTCGGTTTGATAACCTGCTACCAATTCTTCTTCTGCTTCTGGTAAATCAAAGGGTAATCTTTCACACTCGGCTAAGGACGAAATTAGAAAAACGATAAACCCTATAGGTTGGCGCCACAAATTCCACCCCCAAAAACCATATTGTGACTGCGCTTCAACTATATCAACTGTACTTGAACTGTTAGATAATTATAGTCGACGATAACATTACTGTTCGCAACGCTATTACAGAACCGTACATGAGATTGTCACCTCATACGGCTCCTCAAAGGTCACAAATAAATCTAAGACCCGTTTGCTATTTTTTATCTTGATATGCTTTGTAGGATAGAATCCAAATCTATCACAAGGTCCCCAATTAGACAATGGAATTCTGTCTGCTATCTATTATTTTTTATTATAAAGTGCTTCTGAATTGATCTTATCTTTTAAAAATTTAAAATTTTTTTGTTGAGTAATAACTTAACCTTTAAATAAAAAGTTTTTTGTAGAAATCTCAATAAATATTTCAACCTAGCATTTTTGATTACGAAAAAAAAAGATACATTGCATTAGTTCACGAAACATTACAAGGATTCTATCTCTCTAAAACTCTCTAAAAAAGATCTTTTTTGTAGTGCAAGTTAATTCTTTCGAGTTTATTTTTTTGTTCCTATTCTCCTTTCTCATAAAAAGGTACTTTAAGTAAAGGATTACTTCGTTCTTGATAGTTATTTACTTAATCGGTGGATAGGAAAATACTCTGGATCGGAATCGTGGGGAGTACTCCTTCATCATTTCTACCAACGTAAAGCCCCAATTAGAATCCCTTTTATGCTATGCAGTATGAACAGAAAAATCCTGTTGAATAACTTACATAATCTCTATTACGAATCCTTTGTGTACCTTGGTGTTCCTAACTATCCACCCTTTTTGGTCACAAGGACCCCCCCGCTCATTAGGGTAATACATGTCTGTTAATAGCTAGTAAAATCCCTAGATAGTTGCTCCTTTTGAACCCGCTTCAAGTCATGATGACTAATCACTCAATCTTGGGGTAAATAGTATAGTATATAATGCTTATGTTTACTTTCACTTAACACTTGTACATAGGAAATGAGACTGAATCTTTTTACTGCAAAGTAAGAAACTGTTTTTTTCACTCATATAACTATCTGGTTTAGTTCATCAACCCGAATGATGAATAAAAAATAAAAAGGTATATTCAACCCATGAAATTTCCTTCCTATAAAGAAAAGACATAGAGGAAATTTTATGTCTTAACGAATCACACGTAGAGATATTGATAACACACATAGAGTTAATGGTATTTCATAACTAATTGATTGAGCAGCAGCCCGTAAACCACCTAAAAAGGAATATTTATTATTTGATCCATAACCTGACATAAGAAGGCCCACGGGAGCAATACTTGAAATGGCAATCCATAAAAAAACACCAATACTTAAATCGGCTAGAACAAGGCGATATCCAAAAGGAATTACTAAAGAACTTAGTAGAATTGATGTGACTGCTATGGATGGTCCGATACTGAATAAACGAGTATCTCCTCTTGATGGAAGAAGATTCTCTTTGAAAAGTAATTTTGTACCATCTGCTAAAGCTTGAAGAATTCCCAAAGGCCCGGCGTATTCAGGGCCAATACGTTGTTGTATCCCCGCAGATATTTCTCTTTCTAACCAAACGATTACTAGTACACCTATTGTGATTCCTAATACAGGAGTAAAAATAGGGACAAGCATCCATATGATCTCATATACCTCTTTTAAGGATTCAAATCTAAAAAAAGAATTGATAGCTTGTACTTCTGTTGTATCTATTATCATTTTAACGATCAACTTCTCCCATAATGATATCTATGCTACCTAGTATTGTCATAATATCAGCCAATTTCATTCTTTTAACTAATTGAGGAAGGATTTGCAAATTGATAAAACCCGGTGGTCGGATTTTCCATCTCCAAGGAAAAACACCCTTATCTCCTATCAGAAAAATTCCTAATTCTCCTTTTGGGGCTTCGACTCTCACATAAAGTTCTTGTTTTGACAATTCAAAAGTAGGAGAAGGTTTTTTACTGATAAATCGATAGTCAAAATCATTCCATTCGGGATCCCATACTTTATCAAAGCGCCGGATTTCTAAATTCTCATAGGGCCCCCCCGGAATTCCTTCTAAAGCCTGTTGAATAATTTTTATGGATTCTGTCATTTCACCGATTCGTACTAAATAACGAGCTAATGAATCCCCTTCCTTTTGCCATTGAACTCCCCAATCAAATTCATCGTAAGACTCATAATGATCAACCTTTCGAAGATCCCATTGTATTCCGGAAGCTCGTAGCATTGGTCCCGATAAACCCCAATTAATTGCCTCCTCTCCGCCAATAATGCCTACTCCCTCAACTCGCTCTAAAAAAACAGGATTCCGTGTAATAAGTCTTTGATATTCAGTAACTCTTGTTAAAAAATAATCACAAAAATCCAAACATTTATCTACCCAGCCATAAGGTAAATCAGCAGCGACTCCTCCAATACGAAAATAATTATGCATCATTCGCATACCGGTAGCAGCTTCGAATAGGTCATATATCAATTCTCTTTCTCGAAAAATATAGAAGAAGGGGGTCTGTGCGCCAATATCTGCCATAAAAGGGCCAAGCCATAACAAATGCGAAGCTATACGACTTAACTCTAACATAATGACTCTGATATAGCTGGCCCTTTTAGGCACTTGAATATTGCCTAACTGCTCTGGTGCATTTACAGTTATTGCTTCAGTGAACATAGTAGCTAAATAATCCCAACGTGTTACATAAGGTAAATATTGTATAATTGTTCGGTTTTCCGCAATTTTTTCCATTCCTCTATGTAAATAACCCAATATCGGTTCACAGTCAATAACATCTTCACCATCTAGAGTAACAATGAGTCGAAGAACACCGTGCATTGATGGGTGCTGAGGGCCCATATTGACTATCATAAGGTCATTTCGTGTAGCTGGTGCAGTCATAGGTTTTTTCCCGATTCATTCTTCCATGAATTGCTGAAAGCGAAAAGAGGTTCATCAAAATTTAAGCGAAAATTCAAAACGACTCTTCAAATTAATGATTTTTTGTTTCTCGAATCTCCAACTGTCCGATTAATTCTTTATAACGTACTCTATTTTTTTTTGACAAATAGGCGAGCAGCCGTTGACGTTTTCCTAGAATTTTACGCAGACCTCTCTGAGATAAATAGTCTTTTTTGTGCAATTCTAAATGTGAAGTAAGTCTCCGTATCCTATTGGTGAAACTCACTACTTGAAATTCAACAGACCCCTTGTTGTCTTCGTTTTCCTCTTTCAAAATAATTGCACTGAATGGATTTTTTATCATAAAAAAAGCTCCTTCTACCCTTTAATTTACATATAAAATATATTATTTGATCAGTAATAATAATATTAGTCATTTTAATGTGGTAATTAGTATACACAAGAATTTTAATTTTAGTTGGACAGGGATAAAAAAGTAGATGGTACGTTTTTACACTTACAACGTCAAATAATTTAGACCGAAAATTCGGAATATTCCATATATTCGTTTATTTTATAGATTTTATCCAAACAAATTGATACGTCATTGACTTAGTATTAAATAAAAAAGATCTAATATTAGACTGGGACGTAAGACAGGGCATATGTGCATCTGTTTGCTTTTCTATATGGTACAGAATATATAGGAAAAATGTACCATCAAACAATTTTAAATTGTGGATATATTCTTAACAAACTAAAACGGCTTCCATTATTGGTATTAAACCAATATCTATTCATACAAGCTAAGTCTTCTAATCGATAATTAGGCCAAAGAAATAACTTTAATTTAATTAATTCATTTTTATCTCTATCAAGATGCTTTTTTTGATCCAAAAAAGGATTCCTGTTTTTTATGTTCTTTTTGTTACAAAATACTCGATTTTTATCCACACTATTTATATTCTTTGAACTATTTATATTCTTTGAGTTGAAAGAAATTAGAATTCTCAATTCTCTACGACGTCTAGATGATAAAATCTTTTCAGGAACGATAAAATCATAATGTTTTTTGTCTCTCTTTCGAATTATTATTTGATATCTTGGGATAGATTCATCCAATTTATTTTTATTGATATATCTTTGTTCTCGATATCTTTGAGGAGTTTGGTACTTACTTTTATGAACCAACGATATACCTACGGTTTGATATATAATAAAGTATCCGTCGTTTTTTACAGACAAACGAATGGGATCGATAAAAAATATCCCCTTTTTATTCAATTCCATAGGAGTCAATTTTTTTCGAATCACCATTATATCCAGATTTATTTCTTTCCTTTGAATAGACGATATAGTAGTATCTCTTGGATTTATCAGTCCAAGCAAGTAACAATATATCTTGATATTATTGATCATTCTTTCAGTTAAATTCGGAATTAAACCATCGTCTATTATCCATTGAAAAAGCAAATAGTGTTTCCGTAAGAAAATTATTTCTGGTCTCATCTTATTTCGGATCTTATATTGTTTTTTCATTTTATCTTGGTTTTGTGAATATGATCCAAGGCCTCTTCGGCCCGCGGGTTCTTTTTCTTCTTGATTTCGATTCATTAATTCAGAATATCTTTTTTCATTCGATGGTCTAAAAAAATGGAATTTTTTCTTTTCATTGATGTTTTTCTTTTTATTTAAATTTAAAAGAAGTAATTTGCTTGGTATAATCCATGGTTTTTTTTTGTATACATTATAAAGTGGCACAAATTCTGGGAAGAACGGAAGTTTCATATTTGTCGATATTGGGTTTAGGATTTCTTCATTCATTTCCATCCAATCAAAAAAGAGTTTCTTGTCATTGATTGGATTTATTTCTAAATCTTGATGAATCATCAGATAAAAAATATCGTTTTTATCCATTTTCTCAATTTTTTGGTAATTCTTACTTCCAAGCTTAGTATTTATATTACTGCTATAATCCATTTTGGTCCAGGCCTCAATATCTATTTTTTGTCTTAGAAAAAAATTGAGAATTGTCCAATCAAAATATTTTCTATCTGGATTTTTTTGCATATACATAATATCGCCCTTTTCTAGATAATGATTGATAGGAATTTCCTCCAGGCTTTCAAATAAATTTTGTTTAGAATTGTTGTAATTAAAAGTAATTTTTTGGTTGTTATTTAATTCTGATGGTGATCCATAAATAATATATGAGGACTTCTTAATTTCAGAATTAATAGATTTATATGATAAAAGATTATATATATAGTATTTTGTAAAATTATCTTTTTGGTTTGGTAATGGATATACTTTAAAATCCTTTTGTTTTTTGTGATAAAGTAATCGATCTTTTTCATACGAATTCCATTTTGTTAAATCTTTATTTTGGGTAATACCACCTTCATTTATTGTAGTTCGCCATTTTTGTGGTATTAATTCAAACCATCTAATCTGAGATAAATTGTATTGATAATGACCTCTTAACCAGTTTTTCCATTGATTCGTTTCAGAACTTGAAAGTTTTGTATGTCTTAATTCGGAATGAAATATTCCTTGTGTTACAAAATAATTTTTTATTGCAGTCTTAAGAAAAACGGGAGTTCCATGATACTCAAAAATAGATCTTAACTTATACAAATTAATAACTTGGGTTTGTGATAATTTGTAAAATACATATGCTTGTGATAAAGAGGATAAGTCAAAAAAAAGATGTGAATTCCTCTTACTATTCTTAATATTGTAAAGTTCACTTTTTAGAGTCGAAATAAAGTTAATTTCTTTTTTGTTTTTTTTTTTTTTTATTTCTTGGTTTGTTTTAGTATTGTAAATGTATTTATCAAAACAAAAATTTATTGATTCAAGAACTAGTTGTGTAGGAATTCTGGCAATATGAATGATACATAGAAAGATATCCATGTATATTCTTTTAATGAAAATTTTTATAAACAAATCTAATTTATAGATTAATCGATTTCTTCTTTTTTTTATTTTAAATATTTTCCAAAAAAATTTTGGTGATTTTTCTTTTCCATTATAACTATAACTTGTTTTGTCAGGACTACTTCTTTTCTTGGCGTTGCTGTTTTTTTCTTTTGTAAGACTCTTTGTTTTCTTTCTGATTGTGCTTGTTCTATCAGCCAGATTTTTAATTTTTTTTTCTCTCAGTGAATAATTTGTATTATCTGTAGATTTTATTTTTCTAAACGAGTCGTGAATTATCTGATTCCTAATTTTAGAATCGTTTTTTTGGTTAGTTTCGCCGGGTTCATACACCTTTCTCAATATAAATAATCGAGTTGGATGTACTTTTAAGAGTTCTTTTTTTATTTTTTTTATAAACAGAAATAAATTTTTTGTTCTTTCTTTTAAAACGCTTATAACTCGAAAATGATTATTTTTCGTTTTTCGAATTTTTTTTTTAAGTTCTTTAAAAATAGGC